CGACTTCTCAATAAGTTTTTTGATTCCATGATCTACTCCTCTGAAAAAAGCATTGGCGCGCGTGTAAACGAGGTGCTCTACCTAACTGAGCTATAGCCCTTGTGCTTGTGATACATATATTATCATGTCAATAATGTCTTGTCAAGATGAATATTACACGACTCAACTTTCTGTTATCTCTTTGATCAGTATTGGTTATAAATTATTGCTTATAAAAAATATTACATTTATAATCCATCGATGTGACAGAGCCCGTTTCTTTCTCTTTGTGATGATAAGTGACCTACTTAACTCAGTGGTTAGAGTATCGCTTTCATACGGCGGGAGTCATTGGTTCAAATCCAATAGTAGGTAGAACTCATTCGATATCAGACTCTAGGTATCTAATAAATTTTTCTACTTTCAATATTAAAAATATTAATATTGATTTTTGATCTTTTCCATTCCACTCTATTTATCTTTTTCTATTGTATTTTTGCATTTAAAAATCTTTCGTTGTATTAGAATCTGATTCCACTTATGATTCTATTCAATTGGCAAAAAAAAAGGGGTGTATAAAAAGAACTTCTGTTTCTACAGAAGTTCTTTTTTTTATTCGGACACACCAACTAGTTATAGTTACGAAATAACATTGATAGCCTCCACTCGGGCCCTAGCTCGTCTGAGAGCTAGATTTGCCTCAATTATTTGTCTCTTGCCTTCCGCTTTCCGCAAGTTTGCTTCTGCTAGTTCAAGAGTTTGCTGAGCTTCTTCTAGATCAATGTCACTACCCTTCTCCGCATCATTTACTAAAACGGTAATCTCATTATTGCCTATTCTAGCAAAACCACCCATCAGAGCCATCGTTACCCATTGGTCGTTAAGGCGTATTCTCAAAATACCGATATCAACAGCTGTGGCAATAGATGCGTGATTTGGTAATACGCCAATTTGTCCACTATTAGTAGATAAAACGATTTCTTTCACTTCTGAATCCCAAACAATTCGATTCGGGGTCAGTACACAAAGATTTAAGATCATTTCTTCAAATTACTCTCCGTTTCTAAGTTCGTAGCCTTCGCAGTAGCTTCATCAATGTTACCTACCAAATAAAAGGCCTGTTCGGGAAGACTATCTAATTCTCCGGAAAGGATCAATTTAAACCCTCTAATTGTTTCTGCTAGGCCGACATATTTTCCCGGAGAACCAGTAAATACTTCGGCTACAAAAAAGGGTTGTGATAAGAAACGCTCAATTTTTCTTGCTCTTGCTACAGTTAAACGATCGTCTTCGGATAATTCGTCCAACCCCAGGATAGCTATAATATCCTGAAGCTCCTTGTAACGTTGTAAAGTTTGCTTAACTCTTTGCGCAGTTTCATAATGTTCTTCACCAACAATTTTGGGTTGGAGCATAGTTGACGTTGAATCTAAAGGATCTACTGCCGGATAGATACCTTTAGCAGCTAATCCTCTTGATAGTACAGTAGTAGCGTCTAAATGTGCAAATGTCGTGGCAGGAGCGGGGTCGGTCAAATCGTCCGCCGGTACATAAACTGCTTGAATAGAAGTTATGGATCCTTCTTTGGTAGAAGTAATTCTTTCTTGTAAAGAACCCATTTCGGTACTAAGAGTGGGTTGATAACCTACAGCGGAAGGCATTCTACCCAACAAGGCGGATACTTCGGATCCTGCTTGGACGAAACGGAAGATATTGTCAATAAATAGAAGTACGTCTTGTTCATTAACATCTCGGAAATATTCCGCCATAGTTAGGGCGGTCAACCCAACTCTCATACGAGCTCCCGGCGGTTCATTCATTTGACCATAGACTAGAGCCACTTTTGATTCTCCAATATTTGCTTCATTAATTACTCCAGATTCTTTCATTTCCATGTAAAGATCATTTCCTTCCCGAGTACGTTCACCTACTCCGCCAAATACGGATACACCCCCATGAGCTTTTGCAATGTTGTTGATTAATTCCATAATTAGTACTGTTTTACCTACTCCAGCCCCCCCGAATAGCCCAATTTTCCCTCCGCGACGATAAGGGGCTAAAAGATCCACGACTTTAATTCCTGTTTCAAAAATCGATAATTTTGTATCTAACTGTATAAAGGCGGGCGCCGATCTATGAATAGGGGATGTTGTGCGCGTATCTACAGGACCTAAATCATCAATGGGTTCTCCCAATACGTTAAAAATTCGGCCTAGGGTCGTCCCGCCAACGGGAACACTTAGAGGAGCCCCTGTGTCAACCACTTGCATTCCTCTCGTTAGACCATCTGTAGCACTCATAGCTACAGTTCGAACTCGATTATTTCCCAATAATTGCTGTACTTCACAAGTCACATTAATTTGTTGACCGATAGTATCTCGACCTTTAACTATGAGAGCGTTGTAAATATTAGGCATCTTGCCGGGAGGGAAAGCTACATCCAACACCGGGCCAATGATTTGAACGATACGTCCCAGGTTTTTGTTTTCCGGCGCGGAAACCCCAGGATCCGAAGTAGTAG